AAAAATTGGAAGTATTGATCCAATTCAAAAAAAAAAAATTATGTTTCGCAATTTCATAATCCAAATTGTCAATTTCGAATTGACTCTTGGATACAAATCACGAGAACGGATATTTTTCTCCGAATCTTTTATTTAAATTTGAGAGTGAAAGGATTCAAATTTAATCCTTTTAAGAAATAAAGTTTTTGATTGAAATATCAATTAAATTGAAGGACCCCTTAACTATTAAGGGGATTAATTGAACGAATCACACTTTTACCACTAAACTATACCCGCTACAATGCGATTATTGGATTATTGTATAAATTGTATAAAAAGGGCCCTTTGTCGAACAAGAGAATCAGATGTAATCAAGATAGGACATAAATTAAAAATAATCATGAAATGAAAATTCGAAATTAGAACGTTGACGTCTTTGTCAGGAGTCCTCGTAAAGGAGGAGTTATTTCGTTTAAATAACTAAATTTAATAATTCAAAACAATTTCTTTTGTTGGACGAATTTTGACAGATATGGCTCGACAAAATAACTTTTATCCACACACCAAATACAAATTTTGATTCTTGATTCAATCAAAAGAATGGAAATAGTCCTTCTTTTTATTGTTCCTTTGAATACAATAACAAGTATTTCATTTTGTGGTTTTCAAATCAAATTCAAATAAATCGTTTTTTTATGGTATGGTTCGCACCCTTTCTACGGTTCAGCGGTATGGGTCATTAGAACAAAAAAAGGCCCGGCTGGGTACTGACCAGGCCAGGCCGTGGAAGTGGAAATAAAAAAGGCCCCGTTGAACGAAATTAAAGAGATATTCTTTTCTTTATTTTTTTCTATTTTATCTCTTTCGAATACTTTCTTTATTTTAATTTTCTAAAAATGATAGAAATGGAATTGCTGATAAAAGTTATATCTATTTATATAATAGAATACAAAAGACAATAAAAAAAAGAAATTCTATAAGCTATATTTTCTATGAGCTATATAATCAATTTACTTTCTATATTCTCTTCTAGAGAATATAGAAGAGACTATAGAAAGTAAAGATAGAAAATCAAGTAAAGACGGGCTTTTTCAAGCATTATTTTTTGTGTAATGTAACATAGTAATTTTTATTTTTTATTTTTTTATTTTCAATTAGGAGAGATGGCTGAGTGGATTAAAGCGTCGGATTGCTAATCCGGTGTACGAGTTATTCGTACCGAGGGTTCGAATCCCTCTCTTTCCGTTTCGGGCGATGGCTTGGTATTTTTCAAATTTACCTTTAGCGAACACTTTTACTTTATTTTTAATAGTAACTGGGAATCAAAAAATCCTAAGAACGTTTATACGAATAAAGTAAGCAACTCCTTCCTTTTTTATTCTTCGCGTCCGGGATTACGCCCTGGATCATTAGACAGGAATCCGAAGATGAAGAGCGAAACAAAGAATATCACTACGGTGTAAACAAAGAGTTTGAGAGTAAGCATTACACAATCTCCAAATCAGGTTTTTGGGGAAAAGGAAAAAGAGAATAGATTCTCTATTTTTATACTACATATCCAATTTTGACATCAAGAAATGAAGTTCTTTTTCGAATTTGATTCTCTAAATAGAAAATCGTTTTCATAAATTAAATTCACACAATTAGAATTCTACATTTTGGTTGGCTCTAATATAAGATGGTTTCAGTGAAAAAGGGTCATAATCAACAAATTGCAAATAGCAAATGGGGGATCAAAATGGATCGCGGTTCCCCAAGAATTTCATTGTTTGAATTGAGGCGGGGGTTCGTTCATATTGTAAGACTCATCTGCTCTTATTTATTAATTGTTAGAATTTTTTTTTTTCGAACTAGAATAAATCATGAATTTTTCTAGCACAATATTAAAGATCTTATCGAAAACTTACAGCAGCTTGCCAAACAAAGGCTAAGAGAAAAAATAGAACAGGTATTACTGGCATAACATCTACAATTGGATTCAAAAAAGCGTAGGCCTCGGGTAATTTAGCGAATAAAAAACTACTCGAATAAAGGGCAGAATTAAGACAGATATACATTAAACTAAAGATATTAAGCATAACAAACATTTTGTTCTTGGAGATAATTTTATTTTGATTGAGTTATTAATATCTTATTGATATAAGATAAAAATGAAGAAAAGAAAGTAAGGTAGACAAAAAAAACTTCTTGGAACCGACCCAATCAAAACAAAAATCCTTCTATTCTCGTGTGAGAATTGAAGAAATCATACTTTCATACAATATCTTAATTGAATTCTATGTAATGATCAATAAATTAAGTTGTATTTTACACCTACATGTGTCAAAATCCTAACACTAAAATCAGAATCGAATTTTGGGGCTTTGGACTGGAATTGACGAACAGCCAATACCACTGGTACTCTTTATTAGTACCAAATCGAAATTGAAATGGGGCGTCGCCAAGTGGTAAGGCAACGGGTTTTGGTCCCGGTATTCGGAGGTTCGAATCCTTCCGTCCCAGACCGGGCAGAATAAAAATTTTCAATTCCCGTTTGCGCAACCCTCTTAAGTATATATTGATAAAATATACGTGTACGTCTTTTTTTTTTTTTTTTGAATTCGAAAAAAAAAAAAAAAAAAAAAATTATTTTCTCAACCAGAGCTTTTTTCACAAATTGAATCGAATTCAAATAATACGAAAATGGAACTGAATGCATTTGTGGTCCCCGCAAGCGGGGAACATCGATCACAAGAGTTTGAATTAAAAAACGTTGGATGGGCGTTTTTGCGTATGCCCCCCTCTTCCTCTTTCATTCACTTTCATATTTAAGCGAGTTTCGTAGAAAAGTCTGACGCCCCCCCCTCGAATTGAATTTTCAAAGATCCGTTCTAAATCGAAATGGGAAAGCCTCCCCATTCCTATCTTTTTAGAATCCCAATTATTCTCTTTTCATTTCGGAATTCTAAACAAGAGGGTATTCCTGGTACTGATTGAATTCGGGATTAAGTCTCTTAAGTAAGACTAGGTTAGATTAAAATAAAAAAAAAAACAACAAATTAGAAAGGAAACAATGACTTAATCTGGGCCCTTTTGTCTTTGTATCTATACAAAATAGTCTAGCATTCCGTAAAATGGGATCTTTTTTTTTTTATTTATTTAGGATTCCCACAGAAAGAATTCGGGGTGGGAGTAGGTAAGAGTTAGTGAGCAATGAAAGAGACCGATTTGAATATCGGTGTCGGTCCAAATTTCATTAACCAATAATCCCGCTCTATATGGAATGGAGGCTCTTTGATTCTAACCCAAATTTTGCGGTCTTGGTCTTTTTTTAATGAATAATTGTAAATCTCTGGAATAACAATTGAGACGGGGGTTATTCATATAGTCTATTTACTTGAATTTTATACTATTTACTTTATTTTCTATTTTATTTATTTTATTTTGAATTTGGGGAAAGATTATTGAATCTGAAGCCCAAGCCAAAGAAACGACACATAATTTGAGGAAAGGCTTATATGCATGGATTGCTATCCTTCTATTTCAGAGATAACGTCCTTTTGCTTTTTAAGATTTGTGAGCCCTTATCTTCCTGTTAAATTAATAAATTAAATATTTAACATACAATATACATAATTACTTCCAACGAAAATTGTTCAGTCTAATCTGATAGATACAGAAATCGCCCATTTTTGTAATTATGATTTTCTCTTTCATTTCAGGATTCCGGATGAACGACTAACAACCTAAATATTCCCTTCATATACAAGGAAAAAAGTCTGTGTATCGACCGAAGCAATTACTATTCATGATTCCATACTGGAATCAATTACATACCGGTTCCAAACTAGAGAAATGTTATGGTAAAACTTCGTTTGAAACGATGTGGTAGAAAGCAACGTGCGACTTGAAGGACATGATCCGCTGTGGATTTGTTTTTTACATCCACCGTTTTCGATTTTATATGAATGGGCTCTTGGCTCGCCATTTTTTCTTCTGTTCTATTAGAATCCTCAAGTTTTTTTGGGGGGGTAATGGAACTAGTACAGGATGGAGCTCGAGTATAAAGTATTTATTCCTTTCTCAGGGGCAAGGATCTAGGGTTAATACCAATCAATAAGTTGGAAAAAACTTCGTAAGTAAATTTTCGATATAGAAATCGAAAGGATCTGATTCGAGCAATTTTGAAATCCAAAAGCAAGGGGAAAATTTGTTGGAATTGGGAAAACTTTTTCTACCAAAAGTGTATCCTGTAGGAATCAATTGTTCGTATGATTCTTTGATAGAAAGAAATCAAAAGGGGGTGTGTTGCTGCCATTTTTTAAAATAAAAAACGTTAAAGATCACCGAAGTAATGTCTAAACCTAATGATTCAAAGCAAAGATAAAGGATCCTGGAACAAGGAAATACCATTTTTCAATTGTCTCAACAATTCAATCCAATCCAAAAATAGATTCGATTCGAAACGAGACAAACAAAAAAGGGGCTTGAGACCGCTCAAAAAAGGAAATGCCTAAGGATTTTCGGCTGGGCGTTGAAACTTATCTAACTTGAGTTATGAGAGTACGAATTCTTTTTTTGTTTCTTTTGAAAATGACAAAGAAACAAAAAAAGAATAACTTAAATCTCTAATTGATTTGATTATTTTATAGATCTATTTGACATTCTAATTCTATACATAGACATAACTATCACTTCTAACCATTTTGGTTTCTCGAGCCGTACGAGGAGAAAACTTCTTATACGTTTCTAGGGGGGGTACTGTTCATCTATATCTATCCCAATGAGCCGTTTATCGAATCGTTGCAATTGATGGTCGATCCCGAAGAGAAGGAAGAGATCTTCGGAAAGTGGGTTTTTATGATCCGATAAATAATCAAACCCATTTAAATGTTCCTGCTATTCTATATTTCCTTGCCAAGGGCGCTCAACCTACAGGAACCGTTCATGATATTTCACAGAAAGCGGGGGTTTTTACAGAAGTTAGTCTTAATCAAACGAAATTCTATTAAGGAATAGAACAAAAAAGAGGGTGTGGATGCGCTTTATCTAGTTTTTTATAATTTTTTCTTTACTATCCCCCCTTTTGTTCTATTCAGACCTATTTCTTTTCGGTTTTTTTTTTTTCAAGTCTTTCTCTAAAAAAGTATTCTTAAAGTTTTTGATTTATCTAATTCTTTAGATATTATTTATTAATTTCCATATTTATTATATCTATTTATTAATATATAATTTGATTTGTTATTTGGATTTGAATTCAATTTAATAAATAACCAATTAACTCTTTTTGTTTTTGTTATTGTATGTTTTTAGTATTTTCTCAATCTTGCTATTCAATATTCAATGTCATATTGACAATATTGTAGTGAACAAATATAATTTGATCATGGAGAACTGGGCCCATTTATCTCCGTTCCATAGGTTTTGGTTGTCTTTTTTTTATGTTCAAAATCGATTAGAAATTTTTTTGATTCGAGTTCTTGCTAATTTCATTTTTTGATTCCGTTTTGAAATTCCATTTTTTTTTTATTTCTTTTTATTCCGATTCTATCTACCCATTCGAATTATTTGGGTTGCTAACTCAACGGTAGAGTACTCGGCTTTTAAGTACGGCTAGCATCTTTTACACATTTCTATGAAGCAAAGAATTCGTCCAAATCTTCGGGAGAGTTTGTAAGACTGCGACTGATCCTGAAAGGAATGAATGGAAAAAACAGCATGTCGTATCAATGGATAATTTTGAGAATATTTTATTCTTGTTCAATCGCTATAAAACCAAGTTTGAATTCTTGGCGCGGAACAAAATAAATATAATTATTAAGAGTTGGGTCGAGTGAATAAATGGATAGAGCCCTAGGGTTCCAATTCTAGGGAAACAAAAAGTAACGAGCTTCGGTTCTTAATTTGAATGATTATCCGATCTAATTAAACGTTAAAAAGATATTAGTTCCTAACGCGGGGAAAGGTTTTCCCATGAGGGGATTATCGATTTATTTAATGAGTCCTAAGTATTAGCGGGTCCCTATTATGGGTTGTAACTGAATGTGTAGAAGAAGCAGTATATTGATAAATATAGTTGTTTTTTTTCCAAAATCAAAAGAGCGATTGGAGTGAAAAAATAAAGGGTTTCTAACCACTTAGTTATACTATAACTATAACAAACATAAACCAATTAAATTAACTCAAAATGAGAGGATAGAGAATCCGGTGATGAGTCTACCCATTTTCAAGGTATCCACTTTTTTTACTACAATACTTTGTTTTCACCGTATCGCACTATGTATCGTTTGATCGCTCACTAAATCCCTTACCTTTGTTTTTAATCGAATTTCAAATGGAGGAATTTCAAGTATATTTAGAACTAGATAGATCTCAACAACACGACTTCCTATACCCACTTCTTTTTCGGGAGTATATTTATGTACTTGCTCATGATCATGGTTTAAATAGCTCGATGATGTCATTGGAAGGTGGGTTTTATGACAATAAATCTAGTTCACTAAGTGTGAAACGGTTAATTACTAGAATGTATCAACGGATTAATTTGAGTATTGTTGCTAATGATTCGAATCAAAATCCGATTTTTGGGCACAACAATAAGTTATATTCTCAAATTATATCAGAGGTATTTGCTGCTGTGGTGGAAATTCCATTTTCCCTACGGTTGGTGGCTTTTTTAGAAGGGAAAGAAATTGAAAAATCGCCTAATTTCCAATCAATTCATTCAATATTTCCTTTTTTCGAGGATAAATTGTCCCATTTAAATTATGTGTTAGATGTACGAATACCCTACCCCATTTGTCCCGAAATCTTGGTTCAAACCCTTCGCGAATGGGTAAAGGATGCCTCTTCTTTACATTTATTACGGTTCTTTCTCCACGAGTATTTTAATTCGAACAGTCTTATTACTCCAAAGAACTCTATTTCTGTTTTTTTAAAAAGTAATCCAAGATTGTTATTGTTTCTATATAATTCTCATGTATATGAATATGAATCCATCCTCTTTTTTCTCTGTAACCAATCGTCTCATTTACAATCAACATCCTTTCGAGTCCTCGTTGAGCGAACGTATTTCTATGGAAAAGTCGAACATCTTGTCGAAGTCTTTGCTAAAGATTTTCAGGACATCTTAGGGTTGGTCAAGGATCCTTTCATGCATTATGTTAGATATCAAGGAAAATCCATTTTGGCTTCAAAGGATACGCCTCTTCTGATGAATAAATGGAAATATTACCTTGTCGGTTTATGGCAATGGCATTTTCACGCGTCTTCTCAACCAGGAAGGGTTCAGCTAAACCACTTATACTTAGGCAAGTACGCTATTAACTTTCTGGGCTATCTTTCCGGTGTGCGACTAAATTCTTTGTTGGTACGGAGTCAAATGCTAGAAAATTCATTTCTAATAGATAATTCTATGAAGAAGGTCGATACGACCGTTCCAATTATTCATCTGATTGGATCATTGACTAAGGCGCGGTTTTGTAACGCATTAGGGCATCCTATCAGTAAGTCGATTTGGTCCGATTTCTCTGATTCTCATCT